TCACATCTACTGGGACAGGACCAAGCATCCTCAACTACTTAGCAACTGATGATCAAACAACCATTTTGTATAGAGCTTCTCACGTAGTGCTCTTTACTTCTTAGAAGTAGCTTCCTCTGCGGGTCGCCTCGTAGGCTGCCTACCCCACCAACCTACCGAGACCTTCCCTTTTGGTTTTGGACCCCATGACCTCAACAACGAGAATCGCCTCATGGAACAGGCCTCGCGTCCCTCCACAGGATGCATTCTTTTCCCTTCAGGGGTCTGCTAACTAATGGAACCTTTTACTTTCCGCTCACTATAAGGCAAGCAAATGAATCGTCTCGGGGATGACTACTTTGCTCTTCCTATCCTAGCCCTATGAGACCTTACATGCTGGTTTCTAGTCTTCTCCACCGGAGGTAACAGTTTGCAGTCAAAACTGTAACGGTTGTTGGTGTCTGCTCATAGCTTCTTGTTCCTCAATCTAATTGATCGCATATATAACTCCGATCACCTATCAGTACCAGGCTTGGTATCGGACCGTACAACCAAGCGGTGCTACTCCACCAAGGAGGAATCGGTACCGGCAGCATAAAACCATGCAAAAACATCTCTGTATTCAGCGGTAAGAACAGCTTTTTCTCGTCTGAAGATTGCAGCCCTCAGCTGAGTAAGATGGGGGCTGTCCTCAACCGACCTGATCGTCCCAATCCTCACTAAAAACAGACAGATCTCATATCTTTACTGAATACGCCTTTCGCTGTTGGAGGAGCACATTCTACCGTATCAAACGGGATTAAAGCATGGCGGTAGCGGTATCCTATATATGGTTGGTATGGTACCGGAACTGGGTATCCCAGCTTTTCATGAAATCGAAGCAAAAGAACTCGTTCGTTAGCGGTTACAATAGAAACCGTACTATAATCAACCCATATAAGCACAAAGGGCTCTCTAATCGCAGTCCCGCTTCCCAGAGGAACATAGAGTTCCGATCGCATCTATTAGTATAGGAGGGATGCCTGCCGTTCCTCCATTATAGTATGAAAAAACTCTCTCAAGCCATAGCCTCTTGATCATATCTATCGAACTGATCACGGGAATGCTGGTTCAAGGTCAAGGTTTGGACCTCCACTCCGAAATACAGTCTTCGATCGAAATTCAAAGGCATTGCTGGCACATACCTAAAGATCAAAGACAAAGACTTCAACAACCGCTCGTGCATCCATCTAGCTAGATTCATCTGGAATGAAGGAGTAAGCCCCTAAGAGGTTAGACGCCGAATCATGATAAGCAAGTCGACCCCCTCAGTGACAGTAGGAATTTGTCTGCTAAAAGGCAAATTGCCTTGCCTATCTTTGGTTAAAGCTCCCCTGCCTGTCCGAGATCCTAAGAGGTTGGTCGCAGGTTTGTTCGGGACTTTTAGAAACGACTGCAAGCCTGCCTGGGAATAAAAGAAGTGATCGTTAACGACGGCTTTCGGGAGGTTCCACCCACCGGTCTATTATTTTTGAGATTCAACGACTGGGAGAGCTTCTTTTCTGCCTTTTAACGGTACGCTTTTCTGCCTAAGTCACTAGCTTAGCCGCTTTTTACTCGTCAAAGTACGCTTATTATTCCCTAGCCTCCCTAGCCGATTAGCTCCTAACCTATGAGCGCCCACAATGAACTTCAATTGTCCCAGTGGATCAAACAACCCCACTGTTTCTGGCATTGGACCAACTACTACAACGTATAATGGTTCAACAGCCTTAGAATGAGAAGTCGATCTAACTCCCACTTGAACGGGAACAGTCTCTCTCACCTCCGAAAGCAGGAATATGCCAATTATCCCGGGTCAACTCAGGGATAAGCTGTTATTGATGCCTAGCTTGTTGCCGATAAATGCTTACCAACATCCACTGTGTCTTGCTCAGCCTTATCAGTGGATATCACGCTCGTCTCTTCTTATTAGTAGCTGTCTCACTCCTACTATGCCTCCTGTCAATGAAAGGCTATCTCATGTCCATTACTCTCGAATACCTTTTGCCGGGTGGGGCCTGGGTACTCTATCTACCTTTGCAAGGTACGAGACTTAATAGGTGGTTAGCCCACCAACTTGAACTCTATTTATTTTCTTCCCAATGGAATAGACTCCCCGAACCCCGAAAACTCTTCACCAAGAAAGCCCACGGACTCATGGTCGTTCGTGCTATATGCAATTCGAGAAGCACAAATGCCTACCGCTCGCTTCTTAGACGACCTGACCTTTGCGACAAATGGCTACCACTTAGACCTGCTCTTACTCACTTGATTAATCGCAGGCTTGCGTTGGACTTGAGTTTAGGTTTCCTTCTCTTTGGGTGTAACATACAAATAGTGCTTACTCTGATCGTCGTCATCCGCCCACGCACCACGGTCGCTCTCAATAAGAGCGATGGATGAAAGCCCACAAACAAAAGATCGATAGAGAAAGCAGCCCCCGCAAGTCTGAAAGATGCGTACGAAGTATGAAAAAGATTTCTCTTAGAGAACGGCCGTAGAATCGGTTACCTTATGAAGAGGCATCTGGCTTTGCCACATTAAGTTAAGAAGACTAGGAGGTTTATATCATCCCGATGACAGCCCAAAGGGCACAAGAAGAGGTAAAAGCTGAAACAGCAACTATTTTTGAGTCAACTAGGTCGACAGGATCTGTACCAACTGAAAATGCAGGCTTCGAAACGAGTCCGAAAGGGGCGTTAAAGTCGAGCATTCCACGAAAAGAGCGCGAAGAAAGATATAAGTATAAGTTTCACTTCCCTGGCTTGTCTTACTTTCTTTATTTAGGAAAGGGGTTGAATGCTTATTCCATTCAGGAAACTCTTTAACCAGGCCACAAAGGCCGGATCATCAGATTACTTGATATTACTCCCCGGAACGAAACTTCATTTGAAAGTAGGTTCAAAGCTCTTCCTTGAGGCAGGCTCAGCTAACCGATATGATGCCAAATTCCCTGCTCGCTTTTCTTTCGCGCCTATAGCCTTGATAGCTGCTGTTAGGTGGGCTGTATTTGGCCCGAGCTCCCTCCTTGCGTTGTCTGCTTTCGCGCTAGAAGCAGGAACCGCCTTAGAAGCGAAGCATCCTTTCTTTCATATGTGAGTTATCTCTGTGAGAAACTTCTCGCTGTCCCTGATGCCTAACAGATGCCTGATCCCACCCTCTCCTCTTCGAGTCGAGCTACTGATATTTCTCCTAACTTACCCTGTTGTGCCAAAAGGAACTAGAAGCTTACTTTGCTGCTAATCTGCTAGCCATCTACCAGCATTTCCTCTTCCGCTTTTTTGGGTTTTTCCTGTGATGTGTACTTCTGTCTTTGAAGATACAGAGGAGTATAATTTTGTTGATTCATTCATTCATAAAAGTGTATGATAAGAAAAACTACTGTTACTTGTTGCAGAAATAAAAGTACCATTTTACAAACTGCTTTAATTGATTAAGATGAAAACTTGGCGCAGGAAGTGTATGTCACGTATATTTGTTAGTCTATGATTTATGAGTTGGACTGGGCCTCCATGTGTTTGTCTGTGTGTGGTTTCTGAGCTAAGAGTGCTTGGATTTTGACTCCTACTCATATACTATCAAATGGTAGCTCTCCTTCTCTTATGAGGGAAGGGATAGGCGCTCTCTCTACGGCCAATTCTAACAATAAACACATTCCCTGATCGTAGACCACCTCTCCTTATCTTGACTTTATAAGTGAAGTCTTTTGATGCGCGGGGAACTGTCTGAAAGTGAAAGGCATCATTGGTAGGCGGCCAAGTGAACATTCCTGTGTGATTGGGGATAGGTAGGCGAAGTGAATTGGCAATCGGGCAATTCGTTAAACGATATTTGTATAATTAGTACCTCTTCTGAAGCCATACCGCGAATCGCTTGTCTTCTGGTAAACGGTCGGAATCAGTCCACAAATGACTTCCTTCTTCAAATTAGATCCCTTCCATCGGTCGCATCTGCCCTATCTCAATCGGTCGAGCTGTATCGGCCAACTATAGGAAACTGGCTAATAGCTCTTCTTTCTTTTGGTAAAGGTCAACGGTCTTGTTCAAGCATTGGCGCATAACGGGAGGGTAGCTCAGTAGATTACTTTTCCTGTAGTTCTTGAGTTTAGGAGTTAATGATTTGCGGATAGTAGCTTCGGTCGTTCGGTCGATAGGGTAAGCGCTCATTTCGTTCTTGCTTGCTTTCATTCTGTTATGAGAGAGAGCTGCTATACGTCTATTTCTCTTTAGACAAATGACTGTTCCCATTCCATTGTTGGAAAATATAGAGTAGGATTCATCCGTGTGGTGAATGAAACAACATTCATTAAATGAGTTGAGGCTAAACCCCAAAACCCCTGCTCTTTAAGAGAGTAAAGGCTGTCTGCATTACTGGATTAATTCTAATTAATAGTAATAGAAACTAGGGTCCACGTAGACTATTCAGAGGAGGTATGCTAATCAATGATCTACTGATGTAGCTAGTGTTACTGAAGCTGTTGCTAGATATGCTATTGGCTTAACTGGCTCTAAACCCTCCCACCTGATAAAGGAATGGAATTTCAAGTACAAGTAGTCATCTACACTTAAAAGCTTTCTTGTCTTCACTGATCAACATTTAGTTTGGCCTAAGATTTTCTAAGTCCGACTCATCACTTACTACTCGTCATCATGGGTCCATAACCATTCTCCTACCAATTTATGTGGTTGATATCTTGATCACTGGCATAATGCAACTGCAATTATAAGATTCATTTTCGATCTGAAGGGGTCATTGCATTCTTTTTTGGGGTGGTGGTTCGACGGACTTTTCATGGACCCTTTCTACTCTACCGCAATCGAAGAGTTGAGAATCCCTATGTACACTTCGGGACACTGAACCTAATGTATTTGGATGAAGCTATCGAATAACGAAATACAACTTACAAACCAAACCCATTGAAGATTTGTAGCTCTCATGTTAGCTGTGCTCTTTCCTAAGTGCACAAAGAAAGAAAGGAAATCATTACCCGTACATAACAACAAGGGTCTTCTTTAGACACTCGCCCTATAACAGATAAGCAGGAAAAGGTGCCTAAGAGAATAATAGGTTGTCCGATTCCCATACTTCCAATCTTGAGCATTCGTCAAACAAACAAATAAGTAGGATAAGGGCCCTCGTTTCCTTAACCTTAAACTCAATCAAAAGGACGGAAAGATGACAACTCGTTACTCTACTCTTTTTCCAAGAAAGGCGCACTCCAAGTACGATTCTGTATATCAGGGATAGATTATTGAACGGTTTAGGGGACAGAGATACAATACAGCTCTTTGCAGGTTCGAACCCTGCTTGTCCTCTAATTGTTTTATAGTAATTGCGTTTATAGTTCCAGCTCCAGCAGCTCTCCAGTCAAGAGACAGGGGTTTGCAAAGATCGCGGCCCGGGGCCGAGTACGAAAGGGACTCGTTTATGGCCGGTAACCCGTCGGTTGAGTAGTCAAAGTTTTGTAATTGCCATCCTCTAGGAGAGGGGAAACTTGGTATTTATAGTTCGTAGAGAGCCGATTAATAAGTTCAAGATCTGGCCAATCCCAGGTTGTTTGTTACGAAGGTTGCCGGGGCTGACTCAGCACATAATGAAAGGGCTTTCCTCTTCCTAGAAGAAAAGGGGTCAAGTTATAACTCTCCAGTTTCAAAGATTTGAATCTTGTTGGGAGCCCCTGATTAGCGGTTGGAAGCACGACGGAATCTAAATAGACCAATGCGTGCTGTCACACCTACCTATACAAGATGGAAGAGTACGCTCGATCTATCACAGAGTAGGTAATGGGTATAGATCTAGTTGCTCGCCCTAGGAAGGTCCAAGCCCCATAAAATAGCATACTTCGGGTGTACTCTTATATTAAAATAAGACTTCAAATGAAATGGATTTTGTTCGTAGTGATCTAATGCTGGGGTTAGGGGAGGAGAGTGTGCGACCGCGAAGTGATAATTATTTTCGATAGTAGTCCCTTTCTTTTTGAGTGGAGAGGATTATTGCCCGAGCTGGAGCTTTTAGTATGTGGGAGCGCCCTTTCTTCCTTTCAAAAAATTCCGACTAAAGATTATGGTATTAGTAGAGTGCTACATCGTCGAGATGACTTCGCTTGCCAGTAGATGGTTCCCTTTATGTCAGGATGCTTGAAAAATGAATACAATGTACGAAATTCCCTTGGATCAGCCAGAGATTCTTCTTCTTCCTTGACTTGTGATCAATTAGACAAGAGGAGTTTATCCTTGTAGGTGCCTAGGGGACTGGCAATCCACATTGGGACTCCTACTTGCTTGCAACTGCTTTGCTTCTAATTCGTGTGGTCTCGGCCAATTGATCCATACATAATATTCATAGGGAGCTATCAAGACTACGAGGTGGAACTCCGGGAAAGGCAGTAGTATCCTCAAGCTCGTCCCCTCGCTATCGAACTTGTAAGGGACTCTTTGTTTTGTTGGATTATTGAAGTGGACTACTCAGTCCACGACAAAAAGGCAATACAATAATTGCCAACTGTGTCTTTGCTTTCGTATATAAACTTAATTTAAGACTAGAATACTGAATTTCATACTACACTCTCCCTAGGTATGAAATTCAATCCCTTGCCCCCTTGCCGAAAAGTATTTAGAAAGCTTCTCAGCTATCACAAAGAGGGAAATTTTTATTCAATCGACCTGGAAACACAATCCTGGTGAGAGCTTTTCATCATACCCTGCGAGGTGGAGGTCCTTTACCTCAAGAAACCATTTGACCCGCCAACTCCTCAAATTATTTCTAACCCAAAGAGGCTATTACCTATAGTCCTTCCTGTCTATTTCGAGGAGGCGGGGTAAGAATAAGAACTTGGAAAAGGAACAACTCAAAAAAAAGGGTCATCTTCGAATTACTGAAAGGGGAATGGCGAATCCAACTCTCGAATCCGGAATGGGAATGCTGTAGGAGATGGGGCGGGCCCAATCTTCCTATCAAACTAATAATATATGCCAAGCCCCTCTTAGCCCTATAGTCTTTCTCCCTCCCACCTTTGCCTATACCTATGCTTCTATTCTCTCTACTGGTTGATCGACGAGTCCACTGGCATCTGGAGCAGTATATGTAACTTCGACGGTATGCCACTAGACCAGGTGCTCGCTATAGAGGCTACGAACCAACCAACGGGCCAGCTTTGTTGGAATTGATTCTGATCGAGGTAGTGTATGGGATGCATCTAAATTCGCGTATGGAACCTCTGCTGCTAGCTTTGCACTCGGAGGATCTGAAAATGACTCCCTTCATTATTTTATTTGGTGTAACCGAGCGAAGTGCGGAAGCTAGAGCTAAAGCAAGGTACGAAGCTACAGCTAGCAAGCTTTGGTAGTACTCGACTGAAAGGAGAGGGCTTTGCAGCTGCTGCCCAACAAGTTGAAGAGTTTGCTGCAAAAGAAAAGCTAGGAGCGAGCCAAAGAGCGAGTGAGGTCTACTCCACGTAGCCAAGTCTTGTCAAAGCCCAAGCCCAAGTTGAAGCTGCTCTTGCCAAAGCTCTTTAACCAGTTCCTCAAGGACAGGAATAGCTAATCCGCAAGGAAAGGACAAGAAAGAAAGATTGTTCCTGAAGTTTATGCTAATCAATTAGGAATTCTCATTCGGATAGAAGAAGAGAAGGAGACTACCCAATTAGTACCTCAGACCGATCTGCCGTTCAACATTTGAAACCCATGAATAGGAATCAAACCGACCCGCTTCACACATTTGCAGATGCCCATCCCCGTACCTCGAAAGCGTTGATTCGCCCTACCGCAGCCCCCTGCTTTCAAGAGATGTTTCCATGTTCGACCTTCCGGGAAAGAAGAAAGCAGCGGCATAGGAGACACCCCTAGAGGTCTTCAAACCCCATTATCAACAGATATAGGGGACATTCGATACAAATAAAACCTCTTCCTCTTGGAAACACTTCGAATGCCCGATCCACCCCCATCATCCCTAAGCTCATTCTTCCAAATCAAACAGGATTTATGGGAGGAAGATCGATGAATGACAATGTCGCCCTCGACCCCCGTAAGGCAAAGAAAGCGCTTTCTTTTCATTTTTCTTCCTCATTCTAATGTTTAGCTCATCGATGGCTTGGTCATCCCTTACTCCATTCCTTATTCAGGAATGGCGGGATGGATAAGTGTCTTTCTTTAATAGCTAGTTGTTTTTTAAGGATTTCAACAAAAGAGTTCAAACAAGAATTGCGTAAGTGATGTTCGAAAGCACGGATTCCTGGTCAAGTAGGAGAAAGTAGCTTAGTACTCTCGGAACCTCTCACTTCCCCTTTGATTCTCCTTATTCAGTCCGATATTGATTGAATCTAATCTGCGTGCTAATTGCTATTTCCTTAGCTTAGCCTTATTAGGATTGAATCACGGAGACCAAGGAAAAAGAATCTTAGAGGCCAGTAGCATGGGTAAAGAAGTAAGTTCCGGGTCCTTGATACAGAACACTTGTTATCCGTGGAAAGACCACGCTAGGGCCTAAGTGCTATAACTGGTGAGCTGCCCGATTTCTGTATCAGCAAAGGACCCACCTTGTCCAGTAACCATTCTGAGAGGGTGTACGAGACTTAGCGAAACTGACTTGGCCGTCAATCACACACAAAAAGGCGGATCAGTACAAGACGGCGGACATTGGTGGCTGTAAGTCAGAAGTAGGGTACCGATACTGCAGCGATCGCTCGGTAGTAGAGGTGGCTACTATCGCCATGAGAAAATAATGGTCAAAGGCATGTCGGGTGAAGAAGGTGGCTCCATACCGGGGAATTGGGATTCTAACAATAAGGAATGGTTCGGTTTTTCAGTAGAGTCCTATTCTATTCCTGACGAAGGAATAGAGTAAGGACTTGGAAGTTCGAGCAGAGAGCAGAAACAGAATATGACCTTCCCCAGGAGGGGTAAGAAGAGAGCTTCTTATATGCGTTCGTGCTCCACACCCGTGGAGCGCTTCACTCGCTTCAGCTTCTTATAAGACTCTTTTCTTCCCTATCCTTTCGAGGAGGGAAATTTTATTTCGTAAGGTTCGCTTAGCGCAGGCGAGTCCCAAGCAAGTACTAGTTTATACTATCTATAGCAGCCAAGAGTTCACATCTGGTCAGTCTTTTCGACAACTTTGACTGTTAGGAGGATCCCTCAACTCTTTATCTTTCTCTTTCATGTTTAACCCCATGACATTCCAGACTACAGCCTTCATGAGACAGTCTTAGTGATGGAATCTTTACTCGCCCTTTGGGCATTCCCCTAGTTGCTTTGGCCGGACCACCTTTATCAGGTTTTGATTTGCCTTTTCCTTTGCTTCTGCTTTCTGGCTTTCTGGATGATTAGAGATCTTACTAGCAAAAGGGAGAAAAGCTTACCTTAGTTACGGTTAAGTCATCACTTCGGCTAGTTCGTAAAAGAGCAAGGAAGCACTAGTCCGAGTACACGAAGACGCTGCCCTATCTATCTTTATCTTTCTCCTCTCGAGAACGGTAACAAGCAGACGTAGCACACGCACTTTACTAATAGCGGGAATCACAGACCAGCCCTACAGTTCCTCTCTTTCGAGAGTCGAAATAGGATTGGGAACAATAGGAATGTCACCATCCTTATACAATTGATAACAAGCGATCGGACTCAAAATTGGGTACTAGTCACATTCCTAGCGAGGCATGACAGAACCTAAGTCTTTACCAATGAAACATGGATTTTTCCAATGCCAATGAGTCCTTTTAGTCTCCTCCGTCATGAAGACTCAACTAAGGCAACTCACTATTGCCACCCGGGGCGCCTTCACCGACTCAGGACAGGAGCTCAGCATCGTGCGGTTCACCCAAAATGCGCATGTGCCTTATCTCTCCCCCAACGACTGTGTAACGGAGCCACCGCCTACTTACTCGGGGTTGGAATGGTATAAATAAGGTTATGCTGGGGGGTTGTATACGATACGGTGGTTTCAGTGATAATAAAAGCAGTACGGTTCTAGCAAGCAAGTAAGCCAATCAGTGCTGCTGTTCTGTTCCTCAAGGTGGTTCAATCCCACCCGATAAAGGCATAGGCGGCGATACAGTGATAGAAAGTCCTTCCTTCAGTCCCTCAATCAGGCCTTCATTCAGGCTAACGGTTGGCATTTCAATTAGTAATTCCTCGAGCTAAGTAGGTAGGAAGGCTATCGCATCGGTATCCAACTGGATGTTAAGCGGGTCCATCCACTCGAGCGAGGAATAGGCCCCCGCGGAGGGAAACGTTCCTAACCCAAGAAGCAAGTGGATAAGACTAGCTCTAGCACTAACGCTCGCTCTTGCAAGTGACCGACGTGCTTCCCGATGAGGCGAAGCACGAGGGAACGTAAGAGAACGTAGCTGTAGAAAGCAGTAGCAGGAAGGCTGGCCCCTAACTTAAGAGTTTGCGGGAAAGAGACAAGAACTTATTCTATAGCATTTTCAATAGTAGCCCTTCTTCCTTCACTTCAACGGCAGCAGCAGGGGATATTGCCGTTCTATAATATATAAGATAATATCGGAGTCGAAGGGCAAAAGATTCAATTCTTCCGAACCTGGCATTATCAGAGAAAAAGAGTAGAATTTAGCTTACGCCCTTGGCTACTCTACTACGCTATGAAAAGCACCAACAGTGATAAGGCCTCCAAGTGCAGCGACAGGGTCGACATCTCTATATGTTGATAGATACCCGCGAGAGTCACTCGCTTCTTTAAGCCTGGAAGTGAAGGAACTATCTTCTCTTGAGCCAGGTATTTCTTGATTGAAGATGTCATTTGCTACGATTCCGAACCGCTGCGCACCTGTCCTCTTTCTTTAGCGAGAAGGAATTGAAGGTAGCACCTCCAGTATGATTCTGAGGTCTTCGAGGTCCTATCCGAAATTCCCTTTTAAAGGGGAAGGGCACCCAGTGGTTGGAGGAATCTCCGGAACAGCTTCTGGGCTTAACCAACCCAGAGCAAATAGAGGATGTATTGACTGAAAGAATGCATGTGAACTTCACTAAGACATAAACTTACCGTCCAAGCATCATTAGGGTGGCCTGAGGATTGGTTCCTGGTGATACACCAAACACTGATCCATCCACAACACAAAGTGAACCAATTCCAATGACCCTAAGATCACGATCAACCACCCTCCCCACCACGCAGCCCCCATGGTAGTGCCATATGGTGCTTACCGTCCGGCGGCAGAAATCCGCCATCTGAACATAGTTTGTTTGGTCAATAGGCAATGCAGGCCCTACAAATCTGAAGTCTTGACCCCTAACCAGTTCCTGAACTTGAAATCATTCAATGCCCTGTTTCTGAGCACATCCCCTATCTTTCTTGTGCCATTCACACAGCGTTCAACATCAACTGGGTTGTGGAAGTAATTGAATCTGACAATAGGATTGAGCTTGACATCTGTTGAAGCCAGTCTAAGAAAACCACTCGAGACTGGCCCTGCAATCTTCTCAATGAGGGTAGCCACTGTGAGGTAAAGAGGTGAGGATGGTGTACGGATGAACACAGAATGAGCAGGGGATGCAAAAGGAATGACATTTGATGCTGCTTGCTTCTATGTAAGCCCCTCAATCTGTAATCCCCACAACTTGTATCAGTGAGTGCTCAAAATTGAGGGGACAATAGGAATACCATTCCGATGGGAAGTCGCTGGCGTTGAACACGAACTTCAGGTAACTTGGGTCTGAGCAAAGGAAAAGGATAAAGAATCGTTTAATGCCCAGTAAAAGAAAAAGAAGAAGGTTGTCGAGGACTACCCTAAGCCTACAAGTAGGCAGAACTTTCAGTTACAATGTCTAGGTTGGGAAAGCCGCCTTTCTAAAGCCAATCGATTATCGGATTTCACCAACCCAACTACCACTACCAGGGGATTCCTAGATCCGCTCTCAGATCGCATTAAGATTCCAAACGGAATGAAAGCAGGAAATTGATTAGCTAAAGATTCCAAACGGAATGAAAGCAGGAAATTGATTAGCTATAGTAGCTGCAAACAAATCTCGTGACGGTGATCAAACAGCATTAGCTACGTCTCGTCTCTTGACGAGTACTGACCCCTTATAAACAGATCGAAAGGTTACGATTCACTCCGGTGCTGCTTGCTGGTGGAGCTTGGGAGTATCTCAATCTCAACTATGAATAAGAAGTCGAAGAAGTAAAGACTCCCTAGATCTGCCTCTGACTTACCTACCTTCCCTGACTAGCTAGTTTGGTTGGTATCTATGGATACCTCCTTTTCAGCTCATACATAAAGTCCATCCTTGAGTTCGCTGCTAAACGAAGACGGGAAAGGATAGCTGAGGGGGCAAAAAGATCGATTCGGTTTGGACGCTCATCTCAGACAGCTGGTAAGGCGGACAGAGACCGTTTCATAGTCATAAAATTGGGAACTCCTATCCCGAGGTAAGAAAGAATAGACGACCTACTAAAGACAGATCGTCAAATGGCGACGTATATAAAGAAGTGGCCGGTTCCTCACAAACTGAATTCCTTTCTCGAGTTGCTGTTGCCGAAGCTGAGCTTGAAGAGCTTGTTCCCTCCACTCTTGCTGCTTTCTTTGCTATTGCTTCTGTTGAATGTAAGAGGGATGAAGGGCGAGTACAGTCTCTTGATCCTCTATACCTGCCCGACTTGGGCATTTAGCTACGAGAATAACTCATCCCCTTTGATCCCGCTCGAGTGGGAATATAGGAAGCTAAGGAGCTAGGTGAATACCCCGATGAGACCCTTCTTTAACCCGACCTGAAAAGGAAGAGTTTGATTTCACTCTTTCACCTCTTAAACTCGTTCAAGCGGCATTCATCTTAGCAAGACTATTCTTATCTTCAGTCTTCAGACTCCCTTCTGTCGCTCGACATAACTACACTATCCGGAATTATCCTATATCAGGAGCTACATATGCTCTGCCCTTTCGCTTTCCGACCCCTCTTTCTCCGTTGAAGCCATTCCCCAGATACCACCAACTTGGTTCTTGTTATCTCCTTCCTCCCCATGCGTGAAAGACAAGGTCTGAGTTCACTTTCTATTGAGCCTACTCCTTTTTACCTTCTTTGACTGGGACGACGTGACACGCAATGGATCGCTTAGAAAGGAGAACAAATGGATCACATGTCCCCTTCTCAAAAGCCTTGGGTTGACCAAGGATAGGAAATCGAATAGATTTTGGGGCATTCTGACCATCTCCGTTATTCTCCCCTTTAAGTAAGGATTGAGAGGTCCCCGCCTACCAGCCACCACTCAAAGGATAACAGAGATCCGGAACGAAAAGTAAATCAAAAGTCTCTTACAACTTTTACCAAGGTGGTTTACTTGCTTACTTGTTAGAGAGAAGAGGATGTTTGTGTATGGATGGAACTAAGAGCTTAGGGGAAGAGGTAGGACTAGACAAACAAGCCAGCCATTCGCCCTATGTAAACTAGAGTATGGAAGTGGAACTCAATCCAGTCTGCTCTGCTCTCATCCAGCAAGCTCTCTAACACTAACTAGTACTAACCTCTCTTTAGCCTATCTGTCCTCTTCGCTACCTCTCAACAGTAAACTAGTCGCTTAGCTTTCTAACAAAGCAAGTAGCTAGCGTATCTCTTCCCTCTTCGAGCCAACCGTTCACTTCCTCTAACGAGCGAGGAAACTTCGTTCACCACTTACTACGTTCTTTCAAAACCTTAGATTCCCTCAAAGCAAAGGTGTGGAGTAGCGCTAGCTAACAAGTAAACGAGTAAATATTGCGTAAGTAAAGGGAATGCTGTTGGCATCTTCGAGCCAAGCTGGAGTTCTTGGTCGAGTAAGCCGGGTTACTAATCAGTCTTCTCATCTCTAAGACACCTAATTCCTAACAAACTACGCACCTTCTTGTACTTCCAGCCAAGTAAGGCAAACCAGTTGCTGTTGTTGAGTTGAACAAACAGTAGTCAGATAATAGGCGGATGGAAGAAAGAAAAGGGCAGCCCTTGCTTAGTTTGGCAAGCTCCTTCCTTTGTTGAGCTCTGTCATACCGCTCTTCTATCTCTTTCATTGGCGCAATCTTCTTTGAATTCAATAAATAATTGCGATTTACTTTTATGAAAGATATCTCCTCCCTTTAATCTAATCAGTATATTACTTATGAGTAAGGAACTCTCCGAAAGGAAGGGAAGGTAAACAGGAGTTAACGGCAGGCGCAATAGAAAGGCAGTTGGAGACAGGCGATAGGCTTAGATCAGATGCAAAGCAAGCTCAGTCTCAATATGCGCATTAGAGAAGGGGGTTGGCGCTTCGGTCAAGAGGCTAGCTAGTGTCCCACCTTCCTGTCTTGACTGGTAGGCACAATCCCTTGAGTCTAGTTCTTGAGCGAAGGAATCGCTTTCAATGACAATTTCTCTTTAGAAATCAGCCCTCTTCAAGCTGTCGAATATAGATAGGAGATCCACTTCAAGTTCAAGGCTGGCAACAAGCATAAGTGCAATCGCAATCCCTATGAATATCATTAATCAATATCTCTCCGGCCCTCTAGCACTCTGTTATGGCGCAATCACTGACTCTAGTTCTGGAGTTCTAGGTCCTCTAGCTATTAGTGCTGGTAGCTCTCCTTCTGGTAATGCATTATAGGCTGTCTTCCTTCCACCTCTCTCTATCGCCCTTCCTTCTTTTAGCAGCTCATCTCGAATCTTGAATGTTTAGCGAATCGATCGTAATTGGTCTGACCGCTCAAGGCTTATCTCTCTATTCCCTTTCTGGTCTCCGGTCATTGGTAGAAAGCCTGTAAATTGAATTTCTCTCCTCTCCCACCTCTCCGGCTTGGGAATACTTCTGGCTATATATCTGTAGTCACAATGCCAGTTCAAGCTATCTTCTAGATAGAGCAAGATAAAGTATGCGCAAGTGCAGTAGTTCAAGGCAGGCAGGTAAGGGCAGGTAGTAAAGGCAAGCGCATAGGCAGGGGATAGGCATTCAAATCACTATCTTCAAATAGCATATATAAGAGAAAGATGATGATGATGCACGAGCCACTCTTTCTGAAAGTTAAATAAAGGCATCCCTTCTCAGATCAATTGTATGGTGTATGGTCGATGTATGAAGAGAAACAAAGGGTGGCAAGGTCAAAGACAAAGACCACGCCAAACATTGAAAGTTGAGTTCTCGTGATGTCTGCTGCTTCAAGCTCGGAAATCCCACTACTGAATTATCTCCATTTCCAGGTCTTCCTACTAAAAGAATCCTATTTATATAGGATAAAGCAAAGCACATAGGTCTAATTGCGCAGTGTATAATCTTTCCTTTCATCTTATATTCTCTTGCTTGAGCGGATTAGCCTATCGATTGATGGTCCTAGGCTATCTGGTTGTATTATAGCTCGGGTAGGTAAGGTTCAAGTAGTAGTAAGGAGTAAGTATACATATTTGATATTTCATTCGTGAGTGTGTTAACACGAGAAGGGAGGTAGGCGGGGTATCGATTCAAAGCTCGAGTACGTGGTCAAGTTCGTTCATCAGAAGTCGTGGACAAGGAGAGAACTCGACATCGTGCAATTCCCAGCGATCTGGTCAATTTATTTCCGCGAGACGCTGCTCTACTCTTTTGATTTAGATGCTTTTGAAACAGCTTATTCTTCTTCGGACTCGAATGCCCACGGAGCGGTATTCTTTCAAACAGTTGCTATTGCATTTGGTCTCGCTATGCTAGGCTAGCTTGATTAAGAATGCGCTTAAAGCTCTAGGGTTTGGTGAGGAGCACTATTGCCCTGTCGTATTGTTCCTTATAACCCTATGCCAAACTAAGGCACGGGGCTCTACTACGTCATATTTGGAAAAACTCTTAATCTTAGCCTCACCCTTGCATTTGCTTTCTTTCGCGAACGAATCCATCTTCTTATATGTGAATGTCACTATCAGATCGTGATTGGGATCGTAACGACGAGCAGGACAACTATGCCCTGTATCAACGTTCAGTGTTCGCCACACCCGAAACAAGCAGCTTCACGTGCCCGCTCATGCACGAGGGATTAAACATTTGTTATAGATGTTTGATTTTCGATTCAACATCTGCCGGGCAATTGATCACCACATGCAGTTCCGTATCACGTGAAACTGATGTGGTCATTTTCAAAAAATGGCTGAGATATGCAATCTGGATTTCCTATATTGTGGCAGTCGGGAAAAAGAAGGAAGGGAGGTTAGGTTGGTATAGAGCAAAGCCATGGCTTTGGAGCGCACTTAAAGCTACAAAGCAAAGAAGGCAAGGATCGCACGTGGAAAAAGTAGGCCTCTAAGAGTAAGAGAGAGAGGCCTTGATAGGACGGTAACAAGTCGGTGGGGAAGGGCCCTGCTGAATGGGGCAAAAGTCTTCCAAATAGGAAAGTGAACGATGCCTCGATATCTACCACATTTAAATGGATCGGATCTTGAGGCCCGATCACAAGGTCAAGAAAAAGGACTCCACTCAACCCTCCATGTTGATGGAGGTTGGATTCTCTATGTAATGTATAGTTAGCTTTAATGCTAGCTTCACGGGTTGATGTAAGTAGAGAAAGGCTAATTCGCAATAGAGATATTTAGACCTTGTCAACCAGGGTATACAGAGCCCCTACTTTGTACAAGCTCTAGATCATGTTCTAAATTTCCCCGGTATGTAGAGAATATTCGTTTTGCTTTGGTTCCATTTATTTTTATTTGGCATTCAGCGTAAGAACTAAATCTTCCTATCGCTCATCCTATGGGAAAAGGGAAAAAGAATCTGCATCAACTGTGTTCGCATCAATTTATTAGCTTGAAGGATGTACTGGTATACTCTTCTCGAGTCTATCTCTTTTCAATAGGATTCTTATCTTCCTGCTCTGTAAGATGTGAAGAAAGTCCGAGATTGGAACCTTGGAGGGAGGTCCTGTTTTTCTTGTTTATGCTGCTTTTTTCTGGTTATATTGTTTACTAAGAGAGAGTCTGGTTGAAGGCGATGCCATAAAAGGGAATGGAACGGAAACTTCCTATAAGGAAATAGGAAATCGCTGTCACCGCGGGACTGATGTAAAAGAAACTGGGCAATGGAACTCCTGGAGCTTCTCTGTGCCTGTCTTATCGCTTTATCCGATTTGAAACTGAAAGCTTGAAAGCTTCTTTGCTTTTGCCATTTATCTATCTAGCTGGCTCGCTAACTGCTAGTCTTTTATTGGAATAACTGCTAGGTTTTATCTTATCCTATGGGGATAACTAAGAGGCCTAGTCTTCTTACTAGATTCTATATTAGGACACTCTTGGGGAAAGATCGTTAGCCCAACCCTATACAAACATATCAAAAGAAAAGCTCTATGCTGCCACTCTCCCCTAGCTTTCTTGTCCATCCCTTTCGCTAGTGCTGAGTACTTAAACTGGGTCAATAGGAATTGTTACTCCTGCTACACTTCCAATAGGATAAATGGCACTTGCTGTAAAAACTCCGGGTCCTCCCTTGCTTCTGTCTATCATATCGGTTACTCGAGCCGTTAACAACCGATTCTATTTCATAGCAAACAAGCCCTTCTCCAACAGCCTAGGATGATTCAATTTCTAAGAGC